CCAATTCGAAAGATCATTCAACGTAGTTGAAATAACTGAATTGGAAGTTGTTTGATCAAGTAACGGGAACTCAGTCAAATTCATAACTGTCTCAATGTAATCTTTTCCTTCTTTTTTATTTGGATTGTCTGAATATTCAGGAGCTAAGACCATTCCAATGCTCCTTTGCGCCATGCATAAACTAAACCAACAATTGGAATAAGCACAAAAATTAAAGCTTCTATAAATACGGATACGCCCAATATATCAAAACTCATTGCCCACGGATAAAGAAAGACCGTTTCAACATCAAAAACAACAAAAACTAGAGCAAACATATAATAGCGAATTCGGAATTGTAACCAAGCATCCCCCATGGGTTCTATACCCGATTCATAACTAGAGAGCTTTTCTGGTCCTTCACTAATTGGGGCTAAAACTCCAGAAGCGATAAATGCCAAGATAGGAATAACACTTGATATTATCAGAAATGCCCAGAAAATATCATATTCGTGAAGCAGAAACATAGATACACTCCTATTAATGTGGAATATACTGAATTAGTCGATTCGAATTGGAATTGTCAATTCGCCCAGAACTTCTTAAGCGAAATAAATATTTTTTTTTCTTAGCGTTAGCGATATAACATATGGACATTAGTTAAAAGGCCAGGGATTTCTAGTATATTCTATTCAAATTAAAAAAGAAAATGCATTTTGGTAGAGGATTATTGCGTCTATTGACTCGATATGAATACGGAAATAGAATCTAATGCATCGAACGATTCTATTCTCTCCTCTTGTCCTATTTTATATTATTTTTTTTTCTATTTTGAATCAATTTGTAGTACTAAACTACAGTACTCAAAATCGTGATTTGGAATGACCAAAAATACTTATTTGTCACTGCAATACCACTTAGTAAGACTAACCAATGTTAGTAAAGCGTTAAATTGCGTTACAAGTACAAGAAAAGTTAGTTTGTTTTGAGGCAAACCCACATAATGAAGTATAGCATAATAGTATAATCAGCGGAATCGTAAATTATACATTTACATAAGATACTTCTAATAGAATAATAGTAATAGAAAATGGAATAATAGTAATAGAAAATAGAATAATAGTAATAGAAAATGGAATAATAGTAATAGAAAATAGAATAATAGTAATAGAAAATAGAATAATAGTAATAGAAAAAAAAAACATATTATTGAAATCAAACGATTTGGGAAATCAAATCTCCAAACCAACTCATAGAAGAGGGCACTCATATTGATTTGATATATTTATGTTATGACCAATTCATTATCTCTACATTATCTCTAAAACAATCAATTGAAGTTGTTCTTCTACCAATACCAAAAAATGACAGGGTATTCTACAAATGCAAAACCAATAATAGGTACTCGATCCATGTGACTTATGATTAGATTTGGTTGAGTCAGGTTGGAGTTTTTAGCCAAGATCATGTCATGATTTTAATTTAACTCCAAAAAAAAATGGATTGGGTATACAAATCAAATTGGGTATACAAATCAAAGCAAAAGAATATCACCAATTTTTTGATCATGGCAGGTATGTAATTCAACGACGACAATTAATGAAGAAGAATGGATTGTATTTTTTTTTATCCGAGATTTGATAAATATTAATTGTATCCTTTCAATTAAATAAAATTTTGGTTTTCATTTTCCTGTCCCTATGAACCCATATGATCATATGTTAATGCTTCTAGTTCTATGGACCAACCACCTGACCAGGCACAAACAGGTATTAATAAGATTAGGAAATTCAAACTAAAAAGAAGAATGTAAATATAATGTATAGGGCTATACGGACTTGAACCGTAGACCTTCTCGGTAAAACAGATCAAACTTTTTATTATCGAAATGATTCGAACTGTTTCAAAGACCCAACATGCATTTTGTTGCATTGGGCTCTTTCATCAACTGATGAAAAGATCAGTTAGTCCACCATTTTTTTTCTTCACCGAAAACAAGAAGATAGTGAGATGGCTCCATTTGCTCTGATTCATTATTTGAATTCTGATCTAAGAGCATTACCAAAGTGTTTCAAAGAAGGGTTATTTTGACGTAGGTCTGCTTCTGGCCTAGATCCACCTAAGTTAAAATTTAATGGAGTCTCTATCGTTCCGCTCTAAGAGTCAAATATGATACTTCTTACACCTTAAAGTTCATAGGACGAAAAGAGGTTATTTTGAGGCCCTTATACTCGTTATGCCTAGCATTGAATAGACTGGATATTCACCTTATCAATTCTCAAATCAATGATGGGCTCTATTTGGCATCAGAATTCGTACCCGAATCGGATTGACCAAATATTTGTCAGGCTATTGTTCTCTTGTTCTCTCGAATCCATGGAGTAAGACATCGATTTTTCAATAAGATTATTTGATTACATGATTGACTCCCTTGAAAAGCATTGGCGCACGTGTAAACGAGTTGCTCTACCAACTGAGCTATAGCCCTTGTCATAGACATCTTAACATATAGATAATTTCTTGTCAAGATGGATATTACATAATAGTTCTTTGGCCGTTTCCTCTTAATTTAGTTAAGGAGTGGTATTGCTTAGAAGTTCTATTACATATATAATCCCCGAAGTGATGAGTCTCTTTTTTTTTCTTTGTAGTGATAAAAGACCTACTTAACTCAGTGGTTAGAGTATTGCTTTCATACGGCGGGAGTCATTGGTTCAAATCCAATAGTAGGTAGCACTTATTAGATACCGGAATTGATGGTATCTAATAAGTTTTTCCACTGATCTTTTTTTGTTGTATGTTGTATTAGATTAGATTTAATTGTTTTCAATTGTCGGAATCAAAACAAAACATGCTGTCTAATCATGTAAAATAAAAAACTTCTTTTGATTGTTTCGATGCATCAACTAGTCGGAACTAGCATTGATAGCCTCTACTCGTGTCCTAGCTCGTCTGAGAGCTAGATTCGCCTCAATTGCTTGTCTTTTACCTTCTGCTTTACTCAAGTTAGCTTCCGCTTTTTCAAGAGCTTGTTGAGCTTCTTGCGGATCAATGTCAGTACTTATCTCCGCATCATTTCCTAAAATGGTGATCTCATTATTACCTATTCTAGCGAAACCCCCCATCAAAGCCACCGTTAGCCATTTTCCATCATTTAGGCGTATTCTCAAAAGACCTATATCTACAGCTGTAGCAATAGGGGCGTGGTTTGGTAATACACCAATTTGGCCACTATTAGTAGATAAAATGATTTCTTTCACTTCTGAATCCCAAATAATTCGATTAGGGGTCAGTACACAAAGATTTAAGGTCATTTCTTCAAATTGCTCTCCACTTCTAAGTTGATAGCTTTCGCGGTAGCTTCATCGATGTTACCCACTAAATAAAAGGCCTGCTCGGGAAGACTGTCTAATTCTCCGGAGAGGATCAGTTGAAACCCCTTAATTGTTTCTGCGAGGCCAACATATTTCCCTGGAGAACCAGTAAATACTTCTGCTACAAAAAAGGGTTGTGATAAGAAACGCTCAATTTTTCGTGCTCTTGCTACGGTTAAGCGATCCTCTTCGGATAATTCGTCTAATCCAAGGATAGCTATAATGTCCTGCAGTTCTTTGTAACGTTGTAAAGTTTGCTTTACTTTTTGCGCAGTTTCATAATGTTCCTCGCCAACGATCCGAGGTTGGAGCATAGTTGACGTTGAATCTAAAGGATCCACTGCTGGATAAATGCCTTTGGCAGCTAATCCTCTTGATAGTACGGTAGTAGCATCTAAATGTGCAAATGTCGTGGCAGGAGCAGGGTCAGTCAAATCGTCTGCAGGTACATAAACTGCTTGAATAGAAGTTATGGATCCGTCTTTTGTAGACGTAATTCTTTCTTGCAAAGAACCCATTTCTGTACTAAGGGTAGGTTGATAACCCACTGCGGAAGGCATTCTCCCTAATAAGGCAGATACTTCTGACCCTGCTTGGACGAATCGAAAGATATTGTCAATGAATAAAAGTACGTCTTGTTGATTAACATCCCGGAAATATTCCGCCATGGTTAGGGCGGTCAACCCAACTCTCATACGAGCTCCCGGTGGTTCATTCATCTGACCATAGACAAGAGCGACTTTTGATTCTGCAATATTTTGTTCATTAATCACTCCGGATTCTTTCATTTCCATGTAAAGATCATTTCCTTCACGAGTACGTTCGCCTACTCCGCCAAATACGGATACACCCCCATGAGCTTTAGCAATGTTGTTGATCAATTCCATAATGAGTACTGTTTTACCCACTCCAGCTCCTCCAAATAGTCCGATTTTTCCTCCACGGCGATAAGGGGCTAAAAGATCCACCACTTTAATCCCTGTTTCAAAGATTGAGAATTTCGTATCTAACTGTATAAAGGCGGGTGCGGATCTATGAATAGGAGATGTTGTGCGAGTATCTACAGGACCTAAATTATCAATAGGCTCGCCAAGAACGTTGAAAATTCGTCCGAGAGTTGATCCACCAACTGGAACACTTAGAGCAGCTCCCGTGTCAATCACTTCCATTCCTCTCGTTAGACCGTCTGTAGCACTCATAGCTACAGCCCTAACTCGATTATTTCCTAATAATTGCTGTACCTCACAAGTAACATTAATTTTCTGACCGGCGGTATCTTGTCCCTTAACGACCAAGGCATTATAAATATTTGGCATTTTGCCCGGGGGAAAAGCGACATCCAGTACTGGGCCAATAATTTGAGCAATACGCCCTAGGTTTTTTTCTTCAAGTGTGGAAACCGCAGGACCAGAAGTAGTAGGATTTGTTGTCATAATTATGATAAAGTGAAATATGTCGAAATTTTTTGGAATATTTCCGAATAAAAAAAATGTCCGATAGCAAGTTGATCAGTTAATTCAATAATAAATGAAAGTTAGCACTTGATTTAGTTGGTACCATCCAACCGAATCTAATTTAATCATTTACTCATTCAATGAATGAATTTTCAAGTTTAACCACACTTTTAAATAAATGTTTCTTATTCATCTTCATCCGCTTTATCTTTTTTTTTTTGAAAAAGTGCCGTTCTTTTTTTATATAAAAAATCCCGTACATATCAGATTCGTGGATGAATTATGCCTATTTTTACATCTAGGATTTACATATACAACATATATTACTGTCAAGAGGGAATTTTTTTGAGTATTTGGATTAAAAAAAGAAGGGGATACACTACAAACTTGCAAAACAAGGTTGGGTTGCGCCATACATATCAAAGAGTATACAATAATGATGTATTTGACGAATCAAATACATGGTATTATTAAATAATTGAGAATATTAATTAATAGTTTAGTTGAATTGAAAATTGTTTGAAAGGTTTTTCAAAGGTTTCATTCGCGCCCCATCCATGTCGAGCAGACCTTGTCATTGTGAGAATTCTTAATTCATGAGTTGTAGGGAGGGACTTATGTCACAACAAACAGAGACTAAAACAACTGTCGGATTCAAAGCTGGTGTTAAAGATTACAAATTGACTTATTATACTCCTGAGTATGAGACAAAGGATACTGATATCTTGGCAGCATTCCGAGTAACTCCTCAACCAGGGGTTCCACCTGAAGAAGCAGGGGCTGCAGTAGCTGCCGAATCTTCTACTGGTACATGGACAACTGTGTGGACTGATGGACTTACCAGTCTTGATCGTTACAAAGGACGATGCTACCACATCGAACCTGTTCCTGGAGAAGAAAGTCAATTTATTGCTTATGTAGCTTACCCTTTAGACCTTTTTGAAGAAGGTTCCGTTACCAACATGTTTACTTCCATTGTAGGTAATGTTTTTGGGTTTAAAGCTTTACGAGCTCTGCGTCTAGAGGATTTGCGAATTCCTCCCGCGTATTCCAAAACTTTCCAAGGCCCGCCTCACGGTATCCAAGTTGAAAGAGATAAATTGAACAAGTATGGTCGTCCCCTATTGGGATGTACGATTAAACCAAAATTGGGATTATCCGCGAAAAACTACGGTAGAGCAGTTTATGAATGTCTTCGTGGTGGACTTGATTTTACCAAGGATGATGAAAACGTGAACTCACAACCATTTATGCGTTGGAGAGACCGTTTCGTTTTTTGTGCCGAAGCAATTTATAAAGCACAGGCCGAAACAGGTGAAATCAAAGGGCATTACTTGAATGCTACTGCGGGTACGTGTGAAGAAATGATCAAAAGGGCTGTGTTTGCCAGAGAGTTAGGAGTCCCTATCGTAATGCATGACTACTTAACAGGGGGATTCACTGCAAATACTAGTTTAGCTCATTATTGCCGAGACAACGGTCTACTTCTTCACATCCACCGCGCAATGCATGCAGTTATTGATAGACAGAAGAATCATGGTATGCATTTCCGTGTACTAGCTAAAGCATTACGTATGTCTGGTGGGGATCATATTCACGGCGGTACAGTAGTAGGTAAACTGGAAGGTGAACGTGAGATAACTTTAGGTTTTGTTGACTTATTACGTGATGATTATATTGAAAAAGACCGAAGTCGTGGTATTTTCTTCACTCAAGATTGGGTCTCTATGCCTGGTGTTATCCCTGTCGCTTCTGGGGGTATTCATGTTTGGCATATGCCTGCCCTGACTGAGATCTTTGGAGACGATTCCGTCTTGCAGTTCGGTGGAGGAACTTTAGGACACCCTTGGGGAAATGCACCTGGTGCAGTAGCAAATAGGGTAGCTTTGGAAGCGTGTGTACAAGCTCGTAATGAGGGACGTGATCTTGCTCGTGAAGGTAATGAAATTATCCGTGCAGCTAGCAAATGGAGTCCTGAACTAGCTGCTGCTTGTGAGATTTGGAAAGAAATCAAATTCGAATACCAACCAGTTGATACGATTTAAAGCTAAATAAGCTAGCGTAATTCACAAATTCCTGTTTGTTCTCCTAATTGCAATTAAACTCGGCCCAATCTTTTACTAAAAAAGGATTGAGCCGAAAAGAATGAGCATCTTTATGTATTTGCGTATATTATATCTTTTTTTTTATTAATATTTAATAATACAATACAGAATGCGCAGGGACAGGGACCTTACCCACACGACAATCCATATATACAAGATATAAATACAAGATAAACTAAACAACTAAATATTTATATTTCTTTTTTTTTTGTTTGTTGGATTTAAAAAAAATCCTATGGATTCTTGGGATTGGTAGATTTTTTTATATACCCGAGTTTCAGACCATAGCTTAAACCAAGGGAGGGTATCTTCTACTGGTCCTGTATATTGTCTTTTTCGTTACGTGGCATGTTCCTATGGAAACTTATATTATAGGAGAATGAATTGTTTCCAGAGGTAACAAGTATTTCTACTTTCAATCAATGAGAATTTATACACGATATACGATATGAGAAGAACCCCTTACTTATATTTTTTTTCTATTTTTTAGAATTGAGGAAAAGATTCCATTAATTAAATCATAAATCATATAAATAATACATAATTATAAATAATCCATAATAACATAATAATTCTATTGAAATGAGACCCCGGATCCCCACAACACAAAAAAAAATTATTTCTTTCAATACTCATTCGTATTAGGTGACGAGCCAAACGGGCGGATCCATATGCTTAATTCTCATACGAAATCAAATAGTCAAATAATTATTCATATTCATCGAATGACTATTCATCTATTATATTTTCAAATAAGGTGCGGGAGGATTCTATGGAAAAGTGGTGGTTCAATTCGATGTTCTTTAACGAGGAGGTCGAACACAAGTATAGGCTAAGTAAATCGATGGATAGTCTTGATCCTATTAGATATAGCAGTGGAAACGAGGACCCTGTTATAAATGATATGGATAAAAACGTTTCCAGTTGGAGTGATAGTGAAAGTTGTAATTTCAGTAGTCTTGAGCAGTTTTTTGATATCATAGACATTTGGAGTTTCATCTCTGATGACACTTTTTTAATTAGAGATAGTAATGGGGACAGTTATTCTATATATTTTGATATTGAAAATAAGATTTTTGAGATTGACAATGATAGTACTTTTCTGAATGAACCAGAAAGTTCTTCAACTAGTTATCTGAATTCTAGTTATATGAGTAGTGGATCTCAAAATAGTAGTCGTCACTATTATCATTACATGTATGATACTCAATCTAGTTGGAATAATCACATTAATAGTTGCATTGATAGTTATCTGCGTTCTGAAATCAGTATTGATAGTTACATTTCAGGCGGGAGCCATAATTACAGTGACAGTTATGTTTATAGTTTCATTTGTAATGAAAGTATAAGTGATAGTGAAAGTCGAAATTCGAGTATGAGAACTAGTGTTAATAGCACTGATTTCAATATAAGAGCAAAATCTAATGATTTAGAGACAAATCAAAAATACAGACATTTATGGGTTCAGTGCGAAAATTGTTATGGATTAAATTACAAAAAATTTTTGAAGTCAAAACAGAATATTTGTGAACAGTGTGGATATTATTTGAAAATGAGTAGTTCAGAGAGAATCGAACTTTTGATTGACCCAGGGACTTGGGATCCTCTGGATGAGAGTATGGTCTCAATAGACCCCATTGAGTTTCATTCAGAGGAGGAACCTTATAAAGATCGTATTGATTCTTATCAAAGAAAGACAGGTTTAACTGAAGCTGTTCAAACAGGCATAGGTCAACTAAATGGTATTCCCGTAGCAATTGGGGTCATGGATTTTCAGTTCATGGGAGGAAGTATGGGATCCGTAGTCGGCGAGAAAATCACCCGTTTGATCGAATATGCTACTAAAGAATCTCTACCTGTTATTATTGTATGTGCTTCTGGAGGAGCACGCATGCAAGAAGGAAGTTTGAGCTTGATGCAAATGGCTAAAATATCTTCTGCCTTATATAATTATCAATTAAATAAAAAGTTATTCTATGTATCAATTCTTACATCTCCCACAACCGGTGGAGTTACGGCCAGTTTTGGTATGTTGGGAGATATCATTATTGCTGAACCTAATGCCTACATTGCATTTGCGGGTAAAAGAGTAATTGAACAAACATTGAATAAGACAGTACCCGACGGTTCACAAGCGGCTGAGTATTCATTCCATAAGGGCTTATTCGATCCAATCGTACCACGTAATCTTTTAAAAGGTGTTCTAGGTGAGTTATTTCAGCTCCACGGTTTCCTTCCCTTGACTCAAAATTTGGAAAATTCAAGCTTTGTAGTGAGCAATAAATAATTCATCATCGTGAAAAAAAAAACCAAGAAAAGTGACGTTTGGGAACAAAAATTCTGCTTGTTGTGGGAAGAGTCAGAAGTTTTGGATAATTACTTTTCTCTTTTCACACGGACCCATTTTGCTTGTATTTTACCTCTATTTCTGATTGGGAATTAGAAACCCTCTATTAACATAACAGGATAAAAAAGTGAATTTTTCTTCCTAGGATTCTTTTGTTTTGGAAAAGAGGAATTTTAGAATTGTATTTGTCCTTCTTACGTCTTAATTACGTTTTAATGGTTATTCAATTTTAATGCTTCTTAGTTTTTATTAGTTTTAGTTGTTAACTTAATTCTATTACTTCAAATTCTTAATTCATTCTATTAATTCGAATTAATAATTAGAAATAAATTCGAATTTTTTATTTTATTATAGTTTGTTTTTAGTATTAGAATTTGATTCTAAAATTCTATTTCTAAAATTATATTTATATTATAAATATTAAATAATTGAATTTAAATTAAATAATGAAAAAATATTAAATATCAAAATAGAATAATGAATATATAAATTACTAATATATATATAATATATAAATAAAAAAAATATATAAATAAAAAATAAAATGAAAATATAAATATTAAATATCTAATATAAATATCTAATATATATTTATATTAGATATTTAAAGTAAATATATAAAATAAAAAAATATTACTTATTACTTTACTTAATTTAATATTTTTTACTTAATTTATTATTTTAATATATAGTATATAGTCTATTAATATAGAATTAATGTGTATATTATTAATATGTATATTAATAATTAATATGTATTTATATTATTATGTATATTAATAATAATATATAATATAATTAATAGTTATTATATAATTAATAGTTATAATATAATTAATAAATAGACTACTTATCATAAGATATCTTTATAAGAGGTTCAAATATTAACAAATATTAAATTGAGGCACCCATTCTATGACAGATTTCAACTTACCCTCTATTTTTGTGCCTTTAGTAGGCCTAGTATTTCCGGCAATGGCAATGGCTTCTTTATTTCTTTATATCCAAAAAAATAAGATTGTCTAGCTATGATGTATGGGACCAAATCTCACGAGTTATTTCAATCAACATCAACGCTGGATCATTATTTAGGTATCTATTTTTTAGTGGAATGTGGTACGATATGTGACCCCTTTCCTTGCGAATACAAATGAAAGGAAGAGTCGTTTTGCATATATATACATTATATCTGTATAAATGCATGTATATGCAGGTACAGCTCTGGTCAAAAGCGGATCATCGAATATTAAATTAAAAGTGGAAAGTCAATGTATCTAACCAATTACTTCTAATGGTTCACATTAAGTGTTAGTTGATGAGAGTTACCTCGGACTCGGGAGCAAAAAAGTCAAATTCATTTGGTTTTTTCTCCCAATTCCAATCGAATGCAATTGGATCTAGTATAGTATGAACTGGCGATCAGAACATATATGGATAGAACTTCTAACGGGGTCTCGGAAAACAAGTAATTTTTTCTGGGCCTGTATCCTTTTTTTAGGTTCACTAGGATTCTTAATCGTTGGAACTTCCAGTTATCTTGGTAGGGACCTGATATCCGTATTTCCATATCAGCAAATATCTTTTTTTCCACAAGGGATTGTGATGTCTTTCTATGGGATTGCGGGTCTATTCATTAGCTCCTATTTGTGGTGCACAATTTTTTGGAATGTAGGGAGTGGTTATGATCGATTCGATAGAAAAGAAGGAATAGTGTGCATTTTTCGTTGGGGATTTCCTGGAAAAAATCGTCGTATCTTCCTTCGCTTCCTTATGAGTGATATTCTGTCAATCAGAATGGAGGTTAAAGAGGGCCTTTATACTCGACGTGTCCTTTATATGGAAGTCAGGGGCCAGGGAACTATTCCCTTGACTCGTACTGACGAGAATTTAACTCCGCGAGAAATTGAACAAAAAGCTGCGGAATTAGCCTATTTCTTGCGCCTACCAATTGAAGTATTTTGAAATGAAACGAGGAAAAAATACTTTCTCAGCACGAGAAAAGGAATTTTGTAATCCTTTTCTTCTTTTTTTCTTTTCATTTTAAGACAATTAAAGTTTCTTCAGAATGCTCATTCGAGTGGAACATGCTAGATTAGATTCTATTATCTTTAATTTTGCTCCTTGAGAAACAAATGATTGGATCTCCCCAATTTTTCTCTCGTTTTGTCACTTATTTCGGATTTCATCATCAATTTTCTTCAGAAATATCTCCTCTTTTCCTAGGGTGAAACATTTCAAAATGAAATAATGACTTGGTCCACGGTGGAGTTCTTTCGTCTTGAAATTTGAATAATATTCTTCAAACGATTTTTGAGTATTGGTCAAAAAGAACAAATAAGGATGCAATACAATGGGTTTCCAATGAAATATCTGAATTTTTTTTCATCCAAAACAGAGTCTATCTTTATTCTATATTTATCATTTCTCTATTTAATTTAGTTAGATCAAGGACTAAGTAAAGGACTAAATAATTATACAAAAATGGAGAATAGATCTATAGGTTCCACACCTTGTTTGTTATAGAACTCATGCTTCAGAGAAATATCAAATAAGATAAAATTAACAAAAAAAATGAAGCAAGTTTATTAACAATTCAAAAAAAAAAAAAGTGAAAAAAAAAAAAAGAAAACGTGGATTTTCCTTCCATATCTTGCATCTATAGTATTTTTACCCTGGTGGGTTTCTCTCTCATTTAATAAATGTTTGGAACCCTGGGTTAATGATTGGTGGAATATCAGGCAATCCGAAACTTTCTTGAATGATATTCAAGAAAAGAACATTCTAGAAAAATTCATAGAATTAGAACAACTGTTTCTCTTGGATGAAATGATAAAGGAGTACCCCGAAACACATCTACAAAAGCTTCGTATAGGAATCCATAAAGAAACAATACAATTGGTCAAAATACATAATGAATATAATTTACATAGCATTTTGCATTTCTCGACAAATATAATCTGTTTCGCTATTCTAAGTAGTTATTTTATTTTGAGTAATGAAAAACTTGTCATTCTTAATTCTTGGGTTCAGGAATTCTTATATAACTTAAGTGACACAATAAAAGCTTTTTCTATTCTTTTAGTCACCGATTTATGGATCGGATTCCACTCTCCACATGGTTGGGAACTAATGATTGGTTCGGTCTACAACGATTTTGGATTAACACATAACGATCAAATAATATCCGGTCTTGTTTCCACTTTTCCAGTCATTCTAGATACAATTGTGAAATATTGGATTTTCCAATATTTAAATCGTGTATCTCCTTCACTTGTAGTCATTTATCATTCAATGAATGAATGAGAATGAAGAACTCATTTGATCTCTTGATACCAATCAAATCAGAAGGATTCTTTCTTCGTGCATAACGAAATTCAATTTGACTTATTCTTTTTTTATACTTCTACCTGTTTATTTAAGGTATTTGTCCCATATTCCAGTACAATTATTCCAGTACAATGACAGACTTGTGGATAGGGAACTATACTAGCTACCTACCTAATTTATTGTAGAAATTGGGGGATCGATGATTGGACCATGCAAAATAGAAATACTTTTTCTTGGGTAAAGGAGCAGATGACTCGATTTATTTCTGTATCGATCGTGATATATGTAATAACTCAGACATCTATTTCAAATGCATATCCTATTTTTGCGCAACAGGGTTATGAAAATCCACGAGAAGCAACTGGACGAATTGTGTGCGCCAATTGCCATTTAGCTAATAAGCCCGTGGATATTGAGGTTCCGCAATCTGTGCTTCCTGATACTGTATTTGAAGCAGTTGTTAAAATCCCTTATGATACGCAACTGAAACAAGTTCTTTCTAATGGCAAGAGAGGGGGTTTGAATGTGGGGGCTGTTCTTATTTTACCCGAGGGATTCGAATTAGCCCCTCGGGATCGTATTTCCCCCGAGATGAAAGAAAAGATAGGCAATCTTTCTTTTCAGAGTTATCGTCCCACTAAAAAAAATATTCTTGTGGTAGGTCCTGTTCCTGGTCAGAAATATAGGGAAATAGTCTTTCCTATTCTTTCTCCTGACCCTGCTACGAGAAAGGACGTTAACTTCTTAAAATACCCCATATATGTAGGCGGAAACAGGGGAAGGGGTCAGATTTATCCCGATGGGAGCAAGAGTAACAATACTGTCTATAATGCCACATCCGCGGGTATAGTAAGCAAAATCGTACGTAAAGAAAAGGGCGGGTATGAAATAACCATAACGGATCCATCGGATGAGCGTCAAGTGGTTGATATTATACCTCCAGGACCGGAACTTCTTGTTTCAGAGGGTGAGTCTATCAAGCTTGATCAACTATTAACAAGTAATCCCAATGTGGGAGGGTTTGGTCAGGCGGATGCCGAGATAGTGCTTCAAGATCCCTTACGTGTTCAAGGTCTTTTGTTCTTCTTAGCATCTATTATTCTAGCACAAATCTTTTTGGTTCTTAAAAAGAAACAGTTTGAAAAGGTTCAATTGTTCGAAATGAATTTTTAGATACGATACAGGGATTTCTTAGTACAAGTTGGTAAGGGGGAAAGGCAAAATATTTTTTTGATTGATACTATACTATTATGTATGGAGTATGATCAATCAAATTTCTAAAGTCCTTTGTTTGTTTTGTCTATACTGCTTTTGCTTTGAGAGATGTCTCAAAATTATTACTTCCATATATTACTTCTATATAGAATAGGTATACAAATACAATACAAAGGAGGAGAATACAAAGCAAAAGAAAAAAAAAAGATACAAAGTTTTTAGGAGGTATTATTTGCTTTCCTATTCGACACAAGAAAAGGGAAATCCCTTTTCTTGTGTCGAGATACGAGATAATAATGCCTCTTTCTCCTGTTCGTCAAAGATAAGATTACTATTTTGTTTTTGGGGGGGGGAGAACTTCTTCTTTTAGATTTATTAAGAAATAGTGAACAAACAAAAAGGGGCAGATAGTTGGGTTGGTAATAATTCATTGAACAAGTAGAATTTCTTCAATTATTCACTTTAAAAATTGAGTATGAGTAAAGTAAGAAAAATTCAACCAAATTCTTTTTTGATGTCCTCGTTGAAATTGAAAAGTCAATTGACTTTTTACGCATATCGAAATCCTATTATCTCATCACAGTTCAAATTTTATTTTTTTTTATAGAATAGAGTAAGGTTCTATGAATATATAAATAAATGGTTTGTAGGATGTCTCATTTGTAGAAATCCATATACTGTGGAAATCCATATATATATATTATATATATATATATATATATATATTATATTTGTATTTGCTAAAAATCGATGAATTCTTTTTTTGTTTCGTCAGAGTTAATAAATATTATGTAGATTATGTAGTAATAACAGAGGGAGACTTTGAATTTTTTAATGGATTCAATTCCTCAAAAACATCACCAGAAACAAAGGAATATAGTATTGAAACATTAAGCAAGAGATTCGTTATGTCATTTATTTTGACAAGTAATAATATTTTTTATTATGTTGACTAGGTAACTTTCCCGCTTTTAGGTTATGGGGTGAATCAAAGCTTTGCTATAGCAACTCAGCGGGACCCTACCCCTTTGTTTTGTCTGATTCGAGGGGTAGGGTCCCGCTGAGTTCTTACTTTTTCATGTCTACAATCAAGTTCATCTTATTACTACAGAGATGAGCCTAATCCGGAATATGAACCGTAAAAGAAAACACCAATTGAACCGATCACAGGAATACCAGTTACAGTACCTATTAGCCAA